AAATCATTTATTCTTTTCATTTACCCCCTACCCTTGCCCTTTACCACCTATTTTTTTCCTACGCGCGTATGTCGATTATGATTTTCCTTTTGTTAAGGAATTGATACATTACATGCTATTTTCAATCTGAAAATAGTAGGACTGGCATAATCAAACCACTTCAATTTGGGTCGAAAAAGGATCATATCAATTAGTCTTCTTTGCAACATACTTTTACTAGGAAGTAGTATACAAGTAATTTCCGACATCGCGTGGAAAACCGTATAAATAAAACAAGAAAAAGGCTTTCCATGATTTTTTTGGATAATACAATGTCGATCAACCAAAATGCATCTCTTTTTGATAACTTGATGAATCCGCGGGCCTAGAAATTCATTTCGGACAATTGAACCTTCTCAAATTGTTTCTTTTTTAGAACCAAAAAGATTTGTGCCAGAGTAACAGATGCCAAAAAGAACAATAAACCTTGGACCCGTAATGGATCTTGAAGTACTATTTCTGCATCTCCCTGACCAAATCCACCTACATTAGGATTACTTGTTAATGGTTGATCAAGTTTGATGGATTCACCCTCTGAAACAAGAAGTTCTGGCCCTGGAGGTATATTGTCAACCACCTGGCGGCCGTCCGATGCATCAGCGATGGATATTTCATATCCTCCCTTTTCTTTACGTAAAATTTTAGTTATTGTACCTGCAGCTGTAGCATTATAGACTGTATTATTACTCTTGCTTCCATCTGGATAAATCTGACCCCTACCCCTGTTGCCCCCTACATATATAGGATATTTTAGGAAGTGAGCGTCCTTCTTAGCGGCGGGGTCCGGAGACAGAATGGGAAATACAATTTCCCTATATTTTTGACCAGGAACGGGACCTATTACAAGAATATTTTTTTTATTGGGGCGATAGCTCTGAAAAGATAGATTGCCCATCTTTTCTTTCATCTCGGGAGATATACGATCCGGGGGGGCTAGTTCAAATCCCTCGGGTAAAATAAGAACAGCCCCTACATTCAAACCCCCCTTTTTACCATTAGCAAGAACTTGTTTCAGTTGTGAATCATAAGGGATTCGAACAACTGCTTCAAATACAGTATCCGGGAGTACCGCTTGTGGAACCTCAATATCTATTGGTTTATTAGCTAAATGGCAATTGGCACATACAATACGTCCAGTTGCTTCTCGTGGATTTTCATAACCCTGCTGCGCAAAAATAGGATATGCATTTGAAATAGATGTCCGAGTTATTACATATATAATGATCAATACAGAAATAGATCGATTTATCGGTTCCTTTACCCAAGAAAATATATTTCTATTTTGCATGGTCCAATCATTGATCCCGGAAATTTCTACAATAAATTAAGTAGGTAGCTAGCCTAGTTCCCTACCCACAATTCTGTCATTGGACTGAAATAATTGTACTGGAATATAGGAGCAATTGAATACCCTGCACGGGTAGAAGTATAAAGTGAATCAGATTCAAAACGGCTTGCTTGTTTATATACAAAGTAACTTTATTGTTTGATTCATATCAGCGGATCAAACGAGTTGTTCATTCATTCATTGAATGATAAATCACTACAAGTGAAGGAGATACGCGATTTAAATAATGAAAGATCCAATATTTCAAAATTGTATCTAGAATGACTGGAAAGGTAGAAACAAGACCGGATATAATTTGCTCATTATGAGCAAATCCAAAATCTTTGTAGACCAAACCAATCATTAGTTCCCAACCATGGGGTGAGTGGAATCCAATACATAAATCCGTTACTAAAAGAATAGAAAAAGCCTTTATTGTGTCGCTTAAGTTATATAGGAATTCCTGAATCCAAGAATTCACAATCACAAGTTCTTCATTACATAGAATAGAATAGCCACTTAGAGTAGCAAAACAGATTATATTCGCCGAAATCTGTAAAATAATATGGATATGCTCTTCATTTTTAATTTTCACCAATTGAATCGTTTCTTTGTATATTCCTATATAAAGCTTTTGTATCTGTGTTTCGGGGCACTCTTTTGTTATTTGGTCTAGCAGAAGTAGTTCCTCTAATTCTATGAATTTTTCTAAAACGCCCTTTTCTTGAATATCATTCAAAAAAGTTTCGGATTTCCTGCTATTCCACCAATTAGTAATCCAAGGTTCCAGACTTTTTTGAAATGAAAGAGAGATCCACCACGGTAAAAAAACTATAGATACAAGATATAGGAGCGGGGCCAATGCTTTCTTTTTCGGCACTTTGAATCTATTCTTTGAATTGTTAATGAACCTACTTCATTCGTAAACTCCGTCTAATCTGATATTTCTATGAAGCATGAGTTCGATAAAAAGGTATGGAACCTGTGGATCTATTACCTTGGATCGTTTAGTGCTCATATCTATATCTAGAAGATATATATAAAGATATATATATATCTTCTAGATATAGATAAGGCCCCTCTTTCTTTCGAATGAAGAAATGATCCAATATTGTTCGTTCCAGATAGATATCTCAATGGATCAAATCAACCCTCTCCTCATTTGTTTCTTTCGATGAATGCTTGAAAGTCGCCTTCACTTAAACATTAAATCACTTAAACATTAAATAAGTAATGAATCTTCTTCGCATTTCTAGACGAAAGAAATTCCATTCCCTCGGGAATCCATAATTGAAAAAATGTTTCACTAGCCGCCCACACCACAGGGGTAGTTTAGGGATATTTCTGACGACGAATATTGATGAGAAAATCCGAAATGGACGAGGGGAAAGCGGGAGAAAAGTTGGATGTTTATGAGAGATCAAATACTTTAGTTATCAAGGAACAAAGGAGAGGATAAAAATAAAGATCTCTTGAAAAAGGAGAGATAATTTATGAGAGATAACCCATCTGTATGTATATAGTAATATAGTATATTGGCATATTGATTGAACAAAACAAAGTATTTCCCTAAAAATAAAAAGATGAATTCTGTACAGTATTCCGAAGGATTATGCTCTGATATGTATGATGAATACAATTCATGCTTATTTTACTTTATACTAGATACTAGTCTAAAAAATGGAGTTTTCCATTATGCATAAAAAATCCCTTGTTGAAAAAGGCGTCTTCTTATGATTCTTTTCTTTTATATACGTCTGTTTGTTTTATTCTATAGGTCACGGCGGTATTACTAATGGAACAGGGAAAATAGAATCGAACGCGGTTTGCTCTAATAAACAAAGGGACCCCGGCCCTATTCAAAAAGGGTATTTCCGAGTTCCTTCGCCCATACTGAAAAAAAAAAAATTTCATTATGCAGTTCATTTCAAAATACTTCAATTGGTACGCGCAAAAAATAGGCCGATTCCGCAGCTTTTTGTTCAATTTCTCGTGGAGTGAAATTCTCATCAGTACGAGTCAAGGGGACGGACCCCTGGCCTCTGATGTCCATATAAAGGACACGACGAGGATAAACACCCCCCTTGACCTCGATTCGAATGGACTGGATATCTCTCATAAATACTCGTAGGAAGATGCGGCGATTTATTCCAGGGAATCCCCAACGAAAAATACACACTATTCCTTCTTTTCTATCAAATCGATCATAACCACTACCTATATTCCACAAAATCGTGGACCACAAATAGGAACTAATGAACAAACCAGCAATTCCATAGAAAGACATGACAATCCCTTGGGGGAAAAAATCGATTTGCTGATAGGGGAATAGGGGTATGAGATTCCAACCAAGATAGCTGGAAATTCCAACCAATAAGAATCCTAGCGAGCCTAACAAAAGGATACAAGCCCAGCAGAAATTACTTGTTTTTCGAGACCCCGTTATAAATTCTATCCATATACGTTCTGATCGCCGGTTCATACTAGATCCAGTTGTATTCTATTGGAATTGATAGAATAAGCTAAGCCAAATGAAATAGATTTGACTTTCTTATATTATTTTTTTGCTCTCGAAGTAACTCTCATCAACTAGCACTATGATCATACCATGCAATCCATTAGGAATAATTCACCAAACAGGTTAGCAAGTAAAATAATAAAGAAAATATTCCTCTATAGTATGATCTTACTATGTATATCCATATAACATATAGATAAACTGACTTTCTATTTCCGATCCGATAATTTCTTTTTTGAAAACAGTTATCCCTATATGTATATACTCGATTCATCTATCATGTATCTAGACAAAATGTGCATAACTGCTTTTTGTTTGTGTTCGTAAAGATCTACACGTCGTACCATATTCTACTAAATCGATATCTATATTATCATTCAAAGCCAAATAATCAAATAAATTGATAGGGTTTGGTTACATCAAAGCTAAACAATTTTGTTTTTTTGAACATGAAGAGATAAAGACGCCATTGCAATTGCCGGCAAGACTAGGCCTACTAAAGGCACCAAAATAGAGGGTAAACTGAAATCTGTCATAGAACGGGTGCCTCGATTAAATATTTGTACCTGTTATGTTATATTATAAAGATATTTTATAATAAGTATATTATAAGTATGATAAGTATATCATAAGTGAAAAGAATGTAGAACAAAAGGGGGTGTGCCTATTTAGCTTTCTACATGAAATGGGTCTATGATAGATAATCCGCTTTTTTATTAGTTTTCCCCCTTAATCTTCTGATTAATAATAATAAGGCCTTTTTCTTATAAGGATTCATTCGTTAGGATCCAATCTAACAAAACGGGAATTCCTAGTCCAAAATGTGGGTTCTCAGGAGATATAAAAATAGGCAAGACTTCGATTAGAAATTTTCATTATTTGCATTTTTCGTATTCTATATCTTAATACGTAATAAGGGAACATAGAATTTCTTTTATTTTCCTAAAAAATGCTATCCCTAGAAAAGAAGAATTCACCCTTTCCCCTAATATAGGGGGTTACTGATTAGTAATCAGTAATACTGTACTAAAATAAGGGATAGGAGAAAAATCGATTCAATCTGGAGAAAAACGAAAAAAGTCATTATCCAAAACTTTTGATTTGATTCTTACTTATATTCTTACTATCGAACTGTGAACTTATGTAACCAAAGAAAAACAACGTTGTTTTTCTTTTTATTTTATTCCGATGAACTCCAATTCGTTGAAAATAATTGAGGCTAATGCTTTGAATTAGAATTCAAAGGAAAGAAACCATGTAACTGAAAAAATTCACTCAGAACACTTTTTAAAGGATTACGTGGTACAATTAGATCGAATAAGCCCTTATGGAATAAATACTCAGCCGCTTGTGAACCTTCGGGAACTGTTTTATTCAACGTTTGTTCAATTACTCTTTTACCCGCAAAAGCAATGTAGGCGTTGGGTTCGGCAATAATGATATCCCCCAACATACCAAAACTTGCGGTTACTCCACCAGTTGTAGGAGATGTAAGGATTGATACGTAGAATAACTTTTTATTTGATTGATAATCGTATGAAACAGAAGATATTTTCGCCATTTGCATCAAGCTCAAGCTTCCTTCTTGCATGCGCGCTCCCCCAGAAGCACACACCATAATGACGGGTAGAGATCTATTAGTAGCATACTCGATCAAACGGGTTATTTTCTCGCCTACTACAGATCCCATACTACCCCCCATGAACTGAAAATCCATAACCCCAATTGCTACAGGAATACCGTTTAGTTGACCCACACCTGTTTGAACGGCCTCAGTTAAACCCGTCTTTCTTTGATAAGAATCGAGGCGATCTTTATAGGGTTCTTCCTCCGAGTGAAATTCAATAGGGTCGATAGAAACCATGTCTTCATCCATAGGATCCCAAGTGCCCGGATCAATCGAAAGTTCGATTCTATCTGAACTACTCATTTTCAAATGATATCCACATTGTTCACAAATATTCATTTTTGACTGAAAAAATTTCTTATAATTTAATCCATAACAATTTTCGCATTGAACCCATAAATGTCTGTATTTTTTATTTATATCGAAATCGTTATCGTTCGATTTTTCTCTTATATTGGAATCGTTATCATTAGTGCTAGTTTTTATACCCGAGCTCCCGCTCTCACTATCATTTACACTTTCACTAAAAAGAAAAGTATAAATGTAACTATCGTTGTAATAGTCTCTACTACTTGAAATGTAACTATCAATATTGATTTCAGAGCGAAGGTAGCTATCAATGCAACTATTAATGTGCGTATTCCAACTGTATTTCGTATCATACATGTAACAATAATAATCGCGATTGTCGTCCTTCGGCCCAAATCTACTATTCAGATAACTAGAAAAAGAACTTTCTAGTTCACTTAGAAAAGAACTATCATTGTCAATCTCAAAAACCTGACTCTCGACATCAAAATATACGGAATAGGTGTCACCACTACCATCCCTGACGAAAAAAGTCTCGTCAGAAACCAAACCAAAAATGTCCATAACACCGAATAAATAATCAACACTAGGGCAACTATAACTGTCCCTATCACCCCAATTCTCAATATTTTTATCCCTATCATTTATAGTGGAGCCCCCACTTCCGCTGATATTTCCAATAGGACTACTAAAACTGCCCATTGATTTACTTAGCCCGCGCCAGTATTCTAACTTCCCGTAAGACAACACCGAATTGAACCACCGCCTTTCCATAGAACCTTTCCTTATTTGAATGAAAATACAATAGATGAATAGTCATTCGATGAATAATCAGTTCACTATTTTATCTCCTATCGTAATAAACATATAAATTCAATCACTAAGATTATGAAATTAAGTAATATAATAGGGAGTTAAGTATTGCAATAAATAAATGATTTTCTCATGGGAATCTGGAATGTTTAGTAATTTACTATATATGATAGATATGATAGAACCTTTTCTTCTATATAAAATAGAAAGAGGGGGAAGTTTCTCCCATGTTGTATACAAATTCTTATCGACAAGAAAAAGATCAAAATTCTTCTTCACTATACTATGAAGAAATCATTTTCTTTCGTAAAATCTCATACTATTATAATAGAATACGCACTCTTATTATATATCTTATAATATTATATAAGAGAATAAGAAATTATTATATAAGAGAATAAGAAATTTCTATTGCAACACAGAATGAAAAGGGCAATATACAGGATGGGTAGAAGAAATTGTGACCCTTAGTTTGTTTGATTTTTTTATGATCCTAAACCTAAACTGTGGGATATAAAAGGATCCACCAATCCTAAGGATCCATAGGATTAATTATGGATCTAACAATAGCAGCGTTGAGTTATAAAATCTTAGATCTTATTTTTTATTTATATCTTAGGCAAGGTGGACATATATTATCTATCTATATAGATAATATTATGCAAAATAGATGCAAATACATGGGATCCTTGTTGCTTTTTCTTTATTTTCTTCTATTTTATTCGGCTCAATCCTTTTAGTAAAAGATTGGGCCGAGTTTAATTGAAACTAAAGGAACAAACTAGAACTACTGGATCACAAGGTATCCATTGCTTCGAATTCGAATTTGATTTCTTTCCATACTTCACAAGCAGCCGCTAGTTCGGGGCTCCATTTAGCAGCTTCACGAATAATTTCATTACCCTCACGAGCAAGATCACGTCCTTCATTACGAGCTTGTACACACGCTTCTAAAGACACACGATTCGCTACTGCGCCGGGTGCATTTCCCCAAGGGTGTCCTATAGTTCCTCCACCAAACTGTAGTACGGAATCATCCCCAAAGATCTCGGTCAGGGCAGGCATATGCCAAACGTGAATCCCCCCTGAAGCTACTGGCAAAACGCCTGGCATAGAGACCCAATCTTGAGTGAAATAAATACCGCGACTTCGATCTTTTTCAACAAAATCATCGCGTAGCAAATCAACAAAACCCAGAGTAATTTCCCGCTCCCCTTCTAGTTTACCTACTACCGTACCTGAGTGAACATGGTCTCCACCAGACATACGTAATGCTTTTGCTAGTACACGGAAGTGCATACCATGATTCTTCTGTCTATCAATAACTGCGTGCATTGCACGGTGGATATGAAGTAGTAGGCCGTTGTCTCGGCAATAATGAGCCAAGCTAGTATTTGCGGTGAACCCCCCCGTTAAGTAGTCATGCATTACGATAGGAACTCCCAATTCTCTAGCAAATACGGCCCTTTTTATCATTTCTTCGCATGTACCTGCCGTAGCATTTAAGTAATGTCCTTTAATTTCACCCGTTTCGGCCTGCGCTTTATAAAGAGCTTCGGCACAAAATACGAAACGGTCTCTCCAGCGCATAAATGGTTGGGAGTTCACATTTTCATCATCCTTGGTGAAATCAAGGCCACCGCGGAGACATTCATAAACCGCCCTACCGTAGTTCTTAGCCGATAACCCCAACTTTGGTTTAATAGTACATCCCAATAAAGGACGACCATACTTGTTCAATTTATCTCTTTCAACTTGGATTCCATGGGGTGGGCCTTGGAAAGTTTTGGAATAAGCAGGAGGAATTCGTAGATCTTCCAGACGTAGGGCTCGTAGGGCTTTGAAGCCAAATACATTACCCACAATGGAAGTAAACATGTTAGTAACAGAACCTTCTTCAAAAAGGTCTAAAGGATAAGCTACATAGCAAATATATTGATTTTCCTCCCCAGCAACGGGCTCGATGTCGTAGCATCGTCCTTTGTAACGATCAAGGCTGGTAAGTCCGTCGGTCCATACAGTTGTCCATGTACCAGTAGAGGATTCGGCAGCTACTGCAGCCCCTGCTTCTTCGGGCGGAACTCCGGGTTGCGGAGTTACTCGGAATGCTGCCAAGATATCAGTATCTTTGGTTTCATACTCAGGAGTATAATAAGTTAATTTGTAATCTTTAACACCAGCCTTGAATCCAACGTAAGCTTTAGTCTCTGTTTTTGGTGACATAAGTCCCTCCCTACAACTCATGAATTAAAAATTCTCACAACAACAAGGTCTACTCGACATGGATTAAGCTAGGCGTGAATGAAACCTTTCACAAACAGGAGAATATTTCTCACAAAATTTTCAATTAAATAGTACCAACTATCCACTAATTTGAACGGTTCGTTATTAGACAATGGTATTTGATTCACCAAATACATCATTATTGTATACTCTTTCATATATATGGCGCAACCCAATCTTTGAAAATTTTGAAAAGTCTCTTCATCGAAATACCGAAATAATAAAATATTCACCCTTGACAGCGGTATATGTTGTATATGTAAATCCTAGATGGGAAAATAGGCGGGATTCCATTCATACATGAACATGAAAAAGATAAATAAAACAAGAGTAGGCGGAAATGAATATGCTGAAATAAGGAATGAGCAACGGTCAATAAGATAGGAATAATGAATCATATTCTAAATAGAGATCCGGTTCGAATTACATAGAAAATAGGGATAGAATTCTATCTAATGATAGAGAAATAAAAGACTTTCTCATGATTCTTATTTATCTACTTGATATTTTTTGTTTGAAAAAAGGCGTTGGTTGAACTTGAAAATGAACTCATTCATTGAATGAGTAAAAAATGGAATTTGGTCGTAAGGTACTAACAAAATCAAATCGGTCGAACTCTCACTTTCTATTTCTTATTCATTCTTATTCAATTAACCGACCCATTTGATATCGGACATTTCCATTTCTTTTCAATTCGGTAATTATTCGCAATCGATTTCGACATATTTCACTTTTGATTATTATTATGAGAACCAATCCTACTACTTCTGGTCCTGGGGTTTCTACACTCGAAGAAAAAAATCAGGGGCGTATTGTTCAAATCATTGGTCCGGTACTGGATGTAGCCTTTCCCCCGGGCAAGATGCCTAATATTTACAACGCTTTGATAGTTAAGGGTCAGGATACCGCCGGTAAGCAAATTAATGTAACCTGTGAAGTACAGCAATTATTGGGAAATAATCGAGTCAGAGCTGTAGCTATGAGTGCTACAGACGGTCTGACGAGAGGAATGGAAGTAATTGACACGGGAACTCCTCTAAGTGTTCCAGTCGGTGGAGCTACTCTAGGACGAATTTTCAACGTT